TACAAGCTCGTAATGAGGGACGCGATCTTGCTCGTGAAGGTAATGATATTATTCGTGAAGCTAGCAAATGGAGCCCTGAGCTAGCCGCTGCTTGTGAAATATGGAAAGAGATCACATTCGATTTCGACCCAGTGGATAAGCTAGATAAAGAGACAAAATAAGCGCGTAGAATTCAGCAATTCCTGTTTGTTCTCCTAATTGATTGCAATGAAACTTGGCCCAATCTTTCTTTTTTTGAGGAAAAGATTGGGCCGAATCGGATAAAGTATAAACATCTTATACTAATCCTATACTATGAACTATGAGGGTCTTGTGTATTTGCATATATCTTTTTTTATATGTACAGACCTTACGATATACAATACGATATACAATACGATATACAAGTACATACAAAATCGAAACATAAGAAGATAAGATCGAAGGAAGACTAAACAACTTATCTATTCTATTATTTCTTGTTGGAGCCATAGGTTGAATTATGGATCCTCGGGATTGGATTGGTGGATCATTTTATATTCATTAGTTTCAGGCCATAGATCAAGCCAAGGAAAGGATTCCTTCTACCCCTATCCTGTATATTGTCTTTTTCGTTCCCTGTTGTAATAGAAACTCATTTTCTTATTTGACTATATGACACGAGATTCTACGAGACGAGAATTCATTTTTAATTTATGGGAAGAAACAACTATGTATCTTTTTGATGAGAATTGAAAGTTTTACATGAGAAAAACCTGTCTTTATATATCATATATCTTTTTTTGAGGAAAAGATTCTATCTTAATCTCTATCATAATATTGAAAAGATTCACCGGATTCCTCAAAAAGAGAATCTTTTCTTTTCAAGACTCGCTCGTTTTTCATTAACAATCTGAATGATTGGATCATATACTTCATTTGAATTCTGATGAGAAATAAAAAGAAAAAAAAAGAGTAAAATGATTTTTTCTTCTTCATCGAATGACTATTCATCTATTAGTATTAGGTTTTTATCAAATAGGGGGCAGAAAGAATCTATGGAAAAATGTTGGTTCAATTCGATGTTGTCTAACAAGAAGTTAGAACATAGGTGTGGACTAAGTAAATCAATGGATGATAGTCTTGATGCTCTTGGACATACCAGTGGAAGTGAAGAAACTATTCTAAATGATGCGGAGAAAAAGATTCCTAGTTGGGACAGTTATAGTTTCAGTAATATTAATTATCTAAATTATTTATTTGATAGCAGGAATATTTGGAGTTTGATCTCTGATCATACTTTTTTAGTTAGAAATAGTAATGGTGACACTTATTCTGTATATTTTGATATTGAAAATCAGATTTTTGATATTGACAATGCTAGTTTGAGTGAACTAGAGATTCTTTTTCCTAGTTATTTGAATAGTGGGTCTAATAGTAGTAATTACTACTATTATTATTCCATGTATGATACTCAATCTAATTGGAATAATCACATTAATAGTTGCATTGATAGTTATCTTCGTTTTGAAATCAATAGTGACATTTACAGTGGTATCGACAGTTACATTTTTAGTTTCATTTGTACGGAAAGTATAAGTAGTATTGAAAGTGGAAATTCTAGTATCAAAACTAGTAGCAGTTATTTCAATAGAAGAGAAAGATCTAATGATTTCGATATAAATACAAAATACAAACAGTTATGGGTTCAATGTGAGAATTGTTATGGATTAAATTATAAAAAATTTTTTAGTTCAAAAATGAATATTTGTGAACACTGCGGATATCATTTGAAAATGAGTAGTTCAGATAGAATCGAACTCTTTATTGATCCTGGCACTTGGGAGCCTATGGATGAAGATATGGTTTCTATAGACCCCATTGAATTTCATTCAGAGGAGGAACCTTATATGGATCACATCTCTTTTTATCAAAGAAAAACGGGTTTAACTGAAGCTGTTCAAACGGGCGTAGGTCAACTAAATAGTATTCCCATAGCAATTGGAGTTATGGATTTTCAGTTTATGGGAGGTAGTATGGGATCTGTAGTAGGTGAGAAAATCACCCGTTTGATCGAGTATGCTACTAATCGATCTCTACCTGTCATTATTGTGTGTGCTTCTGGAGGAGCACGCATGCAAGAAGGGAGTTTGAGCTTGATGCAAATGGCTAAAATATCTTCTGCTTCATATGATTATCAATCAAATAAAAAGTTATTCTATGTATCAATCCTTACATCTCCTACAACTGGCGGAGTTACAGCAAGTTTTGGTATGTTGGGAGATATCATTCTTGCTGAACCTAATGCCTACATTGCGTTCGCGGGTAAAAGAGTAATTGAACAAACATTGAAAAAGACAGTACCCGACGGTTCACAAACGGCTGAGTATTTATTTGATAAGGGCTTATTCGACCCAATCGTACCACGTAATCCTTTAAAAGGTGTTCTGAATGAGTTATTTCAGCTACATGGTTTCCTTCCCTTGAATCAAGATTAAAAAAAAGATTGAAATTCTTCATTTTCAAATGGAAATATAGCACTAGCTTCAGTTATTTTTATTTGTAGCGAATACGCATTTAGTTCATTATAATGAAAAAAAGAAAACTAAGAAGATGGTGTTTTCTTTGGAGACATCCGTTATAAGTGTAGTAAGAGTTAGAAGTTTTGGATAATGACTTTTTGCCCCGGATCCCTTTTTTATTCTACCTCTCTTCCTGATTAGGAATAAGCATCCCTCTATCGACAAGATAAAAAAGAATTTCTTTCTCCTTCCGATAAATCCGGGAAATAAAAAGAAATTTCTCCGTCCTTTTGACATATTCATATATAGAACAACGAAAAATAGATAAAAAAAGATATCGAAAAAATGAAAAGAAAATATTAAATAAAAAGAAATAAGAAATATCAAATCAAAGAAATAAAATAGAAATATTCAAATAACAAATAATAAGAATATAGAAGTTCTTTCTATTTAGCGAAAACCCCCGTTTTTCACTAGGAATCCCTGTTTGTTGGATAAGATTGGTTAAAGTCGGGAACTCATAAGAAACTCTTTTCTATCTTTCCTTTCAAAACACCTTTTTTGTTTTGAAAGGAAAGATAGAAAGACGATGAAGATAAGGATGGGAGAGGAAGAATCCAATTTCTTAAAGCGGATTCTCATAAATATTCGTGTAGAAAGAGGAATAGGTACACTTCATTGAGTTCTACATTCGTTATTGATTATGAAATACTTCATATTAATATTATCTATCTAATAGATAGACTTATCATAAGATATCTTTATAATTATAATAGGTACAAATATGAAATTGAGGTACCCATTCTATGATAGATTTTAACCTTCCCTCTATTTTTGTTCCTGTAGTGGCCCTAGTCTTTCCGGCAATCGCAATGGCTTCTTTATCTCTTTATGTCCAAAGAAATAAGATTGTCTAAATAGGATGGGACCAAATCTCATCAATTTATTTCAAAACTGGATCATCATACAGATACTTTTTTAATGTAATATGGTAGGATATATGATATGTGGCTTTTACGAAAACAAATGGAAGAGTTGTTTTGTTATGTATGCCGATGCATAATAGACGCATTAATGCATGTATATGCGGTTATAGCTTAATCAATTAAATGATTAAATTCAAAATGATCAGCAAATCCTTTTTGAAAAATATTTGAAATAGAAACTCAATTTATCTAACCAATTATTCCTAAAAGTTCCTGTTGGAATGCTGCTAGTTGATGAAAGTTACTTCGGGATCAAGCAATAAAAGTCGAGTCAAATCCTTTTGGATTATTCTCTCAATTCCAATCGAATGCAACTGGATCTAGTATAGTATGAACTGGCGATCAGAACATATATGGATAGAACTTATAACGGGGTCTCGAAAAACAAGTAATTTTTGCTGGGCCTGCATCCTTTTTTTAGGTTCACTAGGATTCTTAGTGGTTGGGACTTCCAGTTATCTTGGTAAAAATCTGATATCCGTATTTCCGTATCAGCAAATTCTTTTTTTCCCACAAGGGATCGTGATGTCTTTTTATGGGATCGCAGGTCTATTCATTAGTTCTTATTTGTGGTGCACAATTTCATGGAATGTAGGTAGTGGTTATGACCAATTCGATAGAAAAGAAGGGATAATGTCCCTTTTTCGTTGGGGATTTCCTGGAAGAAATCGTCGCGTCTTCCTTCGTTTCTTTCTGAAAGATATCCAATCAATCAGAATGGAGGTGAGAGAGGGTCTTTTTCCTCGTCGTGTCCTTTATATGGAAGTCAGGGGCCAAGGAGCTATTCCCTTGACCCGTACTGATGAGAATTTGACTCCACGAGAAATTGAACAAAAAGCTGCCGAATTGGCCTATTTCTTGCGCGTACCCATTGAAGTATTTTGAAATGAACTGAAGAATAAATCTCAGCATGAGAGAAGAAACTTAATACATCTCAAAAGCAGGAGGACGTATATGGAACAATATTAATAAAATCTAATATAACTAATCAAATAAAATATATGAAAAAAAGAGAATAGAAACTATTTGTACACAAAAACTATTTTGTATACGCATACACATGGTATCCAGCTTCACTCTTTATACTAGTAAAAAGTCTAATAATTATAGATTCATCAAATATCCTAACATGTCTTTTGTTTTCGTAAAACATAATTCCTCTTTTTAGGCCTTTGAATTGATACCCTATCCCCGCGCTGCGGTTAGACAGTGAAATCTTTCGAATTCAAAATAGAAATAAAAGAATTAAAGGATCCGGTAGGGTTCGTCTTTAAATCCAAATTCTATTCGTTAGTTCAAATGGGTTTTCGAGTCTTCATCGAAAGGAATAAATGAAGGGGAGATTGGTTACAATTTGCCTAATTGTGATCTCTGGAATATGGAAAAAATATTTACTTCTTTTTTTTTCATTTGAAAAGGGCCCTTCTTCTATGTTCTATTCTAGATCCAAAGACTCAATTCTTACACAAAAACAAAAATAGGAAAAGATCCATAGGTTCGATACCTTATTCTTGTTTTCTTGTTAGAGTTATAGGCTCTTGTTATATAATTCGTGCTTCATAGAAATCTCAGATAGAATCGACGAATGAAACAGGTTCATTAACAATTCACATCATGGATACAGAATGAAAAAAAAGAAAGCATTGGCTTCCCTCCCATATCTTGTGTCTATACTCTTTTTGCCCTGGTGGATTTCTCTATCATTTAAGAAATGTCTAGAAACTTGGGTTATTAATTGGTGGAATACCAGGCAATCCGAAATCCTTTTGAATGATATTCAAGAGAAAAATGTTATAGAAAAATTTCTGGAATTAGAAGAACTATTCCTGTTGGACGAGATGATAAAGGAGTACTCGGAGACACATATGCAAAGACTTCGTATAGGAATGCACAAGGAAACAATACAATTGGTCCAAAGACACAATGAATCTCATTTCCATATCATTTTGCATTTCTCTACAAATCTAATCTGTTTCGCTATTCTAAGTGGTTATTTTTTTCTGAGTAATGAAGAACTTTTCATTCTAAATTCTTGGATTCAGGAATTTCTCTATAACTTAAGTGATACAATCAAAGCTTTTTCGATTCTTTTAGTTACTGATTTATGGATCGGATTTCACTCGACCCATGGTTGGGAACTAATGATTGGTTCGATCTACAGCGATTTTGGATTGGCTCAGAATGATCAGATTATATCTGGTCTTGTTTCCACTTTTCCAGTGATTCTAGATACAATTGTGAAATATTGGATCTTCCATTTTTTAAATCGTGTATCTCCTTCGCTTGTAGTAATTTATCATTCAATGAATGAATAATTCATTAGATCTTTTTCTTTATACTTCTACCTTATTCACTTCAAGGTATTCATACTTCATACTATAGTACAATTCTTTCAGTACAATCAATACAATGGCAAACTTGTGGATAGGGAATTCTACTAGATACCTATCAAATTTATTGTAGAAATTCCGGGGATCAATGATTGGACCATGCAAAATAGAAATACTTTTTCTTGGGTAAAAGAACAGATGACTCGATCCATTTATGTATCGATCATGATATATGTAATAACTCGAGCATCTATTTCAAATGCATATCCCATTTTTGCACAGCAGGGTTATGAAAATCCACGAGAAGCAACTGGGCGAATTGTATGTGCCAATTGCCATTTAGCTAATAAGCCCGTGGATATTGAAGTTCCGCAAACTGTACTTCCTGATACTGTATTTGAAGCAGTTGTTCGAATTCCTTATGATATGCAACTGAAACAAGTTCTTGCTAATGGTAAAAAAGGAGCTTTGAATGTAGGAGCTGTTCTTATTTTACCCGAGGGATTCGAATTAGCCCCCCCCGATCGTATTTCTCCCGAAATGAAAGAAAAGATGGGCAATCTTTCTTTTCAGTGTTATCGTCCTAATAAAAGAAATATTCTTGTGATAGGTCCTGTTCCCGGTCAGAAATATAGTGAAATCGTCTTTCCTATTCTTTCCCCCGACCCTGCGATGAAAAAAGACGTTCACTTCTTAAAATATCCCATATATGTAGGTGGGAACAGAGGAAGGGGTCAGATTTATCCTGATGGTAGCAAGAGTAACAATACAGTTTATAATGCTACATCTGCTGGTATAGTAAGCAGAATAGCACGTAAAGAAAAGGGGGGATATGAAATAACCATAGTTGATGCATCAGAAGGACGTCAAGTGGTTGATATTATACCTCCAGGACCAGAACTTCTTGTTTCAGAGGGTGAATCCATCAAGCTTGATCAACCATTAACAAGTAATCCAAATGTAGGAGGGTTTGGTCAGGGAGACGCAGAAATAGTGCTTCAAGATCCATTACGAGTCCAAGGCCTTCTGTTCTTCTTGGCATCTGTGATTTTGGCACAAATCTTTTTGGTTCTGAAAAAGAAACAGTTTGAAAAGGTTCAGTTGTACGAAATGAATTTCTAGATCTAGAGATTCCTTAAAATAAAGTTGGTAAAAGTGCCAAATTCTTGTTGATCGATAGAATGATATATGATTATATGATTCAAAAAATTCTATAAGTCTTTTCTTTGTTTTTTTTTTACTCTTTTTTATTTTGCGGGATGTCTGAAACTCATTACTTGTATACCATTCCTAATGATAGAAAATAAGTATACAAATAGAAAGGAATAGAATACAAGGCAAGGAGGACGGGAAAAATGAAATTTCTAGAAAGTATTCTTAGTCTTCCTAATCGTCTATTCGATTCGATACAAGACGACACAAGAAAAGAATTTTCTTGTGTCGTCTTGTATCGAAAGAATCATGTCTCCTATTTGCCAAAGATTCTTATTCCTTGTTTTATTTTCCGGGTAGAATTGAACAAATAGAACTCCTTCAATTCACTTCAACTTATAACTTAGAAAAATAATTCAAACAAAAAAAGACTTATCTTGTTTTGTTTCGGCCGAAAAGCGGATTAGATCTTTACGCATATCCAATTCTTTCTTTATTATCTCATTACAGTTTTCTTTTTTTCTATTTCTATTATATATAGAAAATAGAAAT